AACAAACGCGCTACCAAGCTGCGCTACATCCCTCTAGTCTACAGTATCATTGTAGAGAATTCCCGTCTTGTTTTCCACATCGTTTTTTCGTCTATCGATTCTATATATATAGAAGTTATCTGTCCATTTCGTCCTTTTGGTCTCATTTAACATATAATATACATTAAGATTCATAAAAAAATTTTATCCATTTTTAAAATGGAACGGAATCTGTCGGAAAAGTCAATGACTATTTTTGGGGAATGCTCGAGACGAAAAGGACGTTTTTATCTTACCTTTTAAGAAAAATATGGAAATAGTTACGGGATCATTGTACGTGTCAATTTGAATTCGAAATTCCGCGGACAATTCTAGTACAATTAAAAGTGGTCGTTAACTACCTATGCATCTGATCATATATGTATTATCATTATGTATTACAATAAAATGAAGGGGGTTTTCAATGCGAAATCTAAAAACATATCTTTCCGTGGCACCGGTACTAAGTGCGCTATGGTTCGCGTCTTTAGCAGGTCTATTGATAGAGATTAATCGTTTTTTCCCAGATGCGTTGACATTCCCCTTTTTTTCATTCTAGTTAGTGACGTGGAAAGGAATAAAGAAGATTAGAACTACAATGAAATATCTGTCACTAATCAAGTCTCCCCCTCTATTTTTCTTTTCTCTATTTCTCTTTTCTTTATTTTTTCTTCTTTTTAGACTAAGGGAGGAAAGAGAAAGAAGAAAAGTGGATTCAACGGCTGTGAGATTCGGATTCAAATTTGAATAATAGAAGAATAGAGGAATGGAAGTAGACTAGAAAATGTGGGTCTAGCGAAGAGTATTATACATGATACTTAAACGAAATCGTGTACTGTGATTTGAAATATCGTTTCGAAATCTTTGGATCTTATTTGAATATATTGATTGTAGCAAAATTTTTCATACTGTGAGTTCAAGTTAGCAACTTCTACTTTTTTCTTTCTTCTTCATTTCGAATCGAAAGGAAAAGCGTTGAGTAAATAAAAAATCCAAAGGAGGTTCATGGCCAAGGGTAAGGATATCCGACTAACAGTTATTTTAGAATGTACTACTTGTGTTCGAAAGGGTGTTAATAAGGCATCAAAAGGCATTTCCAGATATATTACTCAAAAGAATCGGCACAATACGCCTAATCGATTGGAATTGAGAAAATTCTGTCCATATTGTTCTAAACATACGATTCACGGGGAGATAACGAAATAGCTCGAACAGAGCACTTGCACCCTTCCCAGGAGGGGAAAAATGCCATGCTAATTATCGCTAAGATAATTTGAATAGAAAGAAAATCCTATTGTTTTTATGTATTCTAATTCATTTTCTAGATCCAACCGAAATAGGATTTTCGGTTTAAAGAAATAAATTAAACAAACCATGGATAAATCCAAGCGACCTTTTCTTAAATCCAAGCGACCTTTGCTTAAATCCAAGCGATCTTTTCGTAAGCGTTTGCCCCCGATCCAATCGGGGGATCGAATTGATTATAGAAACATGAGTTTAATTGGTCGATTTATTAGTGAGCAAGGAAAAATATTATCTAGACGAGTAAATAAATTGACCTTGAAACAACAACGATTAATGACTCTTGCGATAAAACAAGCTCGTATTTTATCTTCGTTACCGTTTATTACTAATGAGAAACAAGGTGAAAGAAACAAGTCGACCGCGAGAGTCCGAAAGAAATATAAGTCAGACAGAAAGAAATATAAGTCGACTGTGAGAGACACAAAGAAATAGAAGGCGGTCGTGAGAGACAAAAAAATAGGCTTACTCTTTCGTCACTTGAATGAAAATTCACACCCGAACTCAAACGCAGATTGATGCTTTGTGCAAAAATCCGACAATCTAGACCGGCTTTGCTTCTCGTTTCGTAAGACAAAAACAAATAAAAAATCGGATTCAGAAGTCAAACTCCAAATTGTTGATTGAAAGTGTTGAGTCCTATTTCTTTTTTGATTCATTTTAATTCTACTTTCCCGGAGGTCATTCTCCGGGGAACTCTGTTTAAATTACTCCGGCAGATTCCTTCCAATTTACTTTTTTTATGATTTCATTGGAAATTAGATAAAGACAGTTTTTATTTGCTATAGCTATTTGCGCAAGTATTTTACGATTAAGAAGCAACTGTCTCTTGTATAGATCATGAATAAATTTACTATAGGTATAGTATACCCATCCGTCACGAATTACTGAATTGATTCGAGTGATCCACAACCGACGAAAATTTCTTTTTTGCCCATTCCTATCCCGATGAGACGAAGCCAAAGCTCTTATGTCTTGTTGAGTCTTTAAAAGACCTCCCCGAAAGCTTGATATAAATGAACGTGCTTTTCTTCTACGTCTCCGCGCTATATATCCCCGTCTAGTTCTGGTCATTGAATATGCATAAATCAAACTTTGTCGAATAACTAATTTTTTCTGTTCTTGCAGTTATTCTTTTTCCGCCTTCCTAGTCTATTAATAACCCAAGGAGTTTTTCCAATGTATAAACGCAAAATTCCAATGGCTTTGGCTACAATAACCTTCCCAACCACGATTTTTGAATTTTTCGAGACCTTTGTTTTACCTTACAATTTGAAATTGAATTTTACTAGGTATTAAAACGAGAATACGAAATATAAATTCTAAAGCAATAGTGGATTCCATCGTTTCTATGGTTACTTCTTAAACGGTGAGGTCTTCTCTATACACCGGAGCCTTTAACTTCATTTAATTAATGTGGGAACTTGTATAGTTCCCATTCTTTAGCTCTACCCATGAATTATCCAGTAACTAGGTCTTCACAACGAGATCTACCTATACAGTAACGGTATTTAATTATGAGGGTTGGCTGGATAGCTGACCCTGTTAGTCCGTTCTTGCAAGAGGGTGGCCGAATCTTTGAAATTGAAACCAAGAGTTCCTCCGCTTAATGGATAAGCATTTGCTACCACTGGAGAATTCTTAAATTGAGGTGATTAAATTTACACCAAGGGAAACCATAAATTTCCTACACAATGAAAGGCATATGATCCATTTTCGTAGTAAATAGAGTTCATTTTTTCATTCCAGCCTATTCACCGGTACTGACCTTTGAGACGGGAAACTTGTTCGCTTTCCTTTGTTCTAGCTCATGATCTGAACGAGTCGCACATACAACCTAGTACACGTTCCTCGACGTTGAGGGCATCTCTTAAGAGCGGGCGATTTTGTGACATGTCTGATTGGCTGTCTTGTCTTTCTAATAAGTTGTTTAATAGTTGGCATGTTGAATCATAGATATAGATATAATTGGATGGTTTAGATCCATCCTAACCGGATTATTCCGACCTAACCGGATTATTCCGAGTCAACTCGGTCGGTAGGGGTAATCTCAAATTAGGGATTTGCGCGAGGCTAGTATCATTTAGCCTCTTCACGCCTTTGAAGCTCTTGAAGCCCTTGAAACCCTACAGAGTCAACAATTCCATAAGCTTTGGCTTCTTCGGGTGATAGAAAAACATCTCTTTCCATGTCTTCGAAGACCATCCAGAAAGGTTTGTGCGATCTTTGTACAAAAACGTTTGTGATCTCTTCACGTAGTTTTAGCACCAAATCGGTGTCCATGAGTACCTCTTCCATGTAGCCTTGAATAAAAGTACTAGTAGGTTGGTGGATCATTACCCTGATGATATAACAAAATAAAAGGTTTTTCTATTGCACATGATGAAGGGAAGATAAAAGAAAGAGAAAAGAATAGAAAGAAAAAAGATAGAATTGAACAACCGTACAGGCATCTTTCTATGCATTGCATACGGCTCTAGAATAAAATTGATCCTTACGCTCCCCAAGGAAAGAGAAAAATAGGATTGATTAGACCCCGATCGGAAAATGATCAAATTACCACCCTTCCTTTCGTGGGAGTTAAAAACTACTATGATGGCTCCGTTGCTTTCTATATTTTTTTTTTGTCTATGATTAAGCAATCCCAAAGTTGCTTTTTATTTGATTAAATAACCTAAGGAAAAAAGAATTTTTTTTTTTCACTAGTTCAGAACATAAATACTATTAAGAGATCTACCGTGTGAAAAAAAGTTTGTGACGCTGAACTGCACTGCCGATAGATAAGAACACATCGGAAATACCTTTTATCTCATACTACTCTCTCGATAAAAAATCTAATGCTTTCAAAAAAAAAAATTGTATATCGAATTCAAAGTGCCATGCTATTATTACTTTTTTAGTCATATTTTATATGGAGATTCATTTTTCATATGGCGAAGGCATAGTCGTCTTTTTTCTTTCAAATAAAACCTCATTGGCGCCAAGCGTTAGGGAATGCTATACGTTTAGTCTGTGAGCCTCCGGCCAGGACAAAAGCTGCCATTGAAGCGGCTACTCCCAAACAGAGTGTATGTACATCTGGTAGCACAAAATTTATCGCATTATAAACAGCTAGCCCATGCATTACTCCTCCACCCGTAGAGTTTATAAATAAAAATTGCTCTTGGTTACAATCGTCGATATTCAGAAATATCATAAGACCGACAATGTGATTCGCCGTCTCGGGACTAAGGTCTTTGAATAAAAAAAGTGCTCTTTCTCGATAAAGTCGGTCGATTAGGTTAAAATTTTATTCCGTAGGAACCGTACAGGCGCCGTTTGGCGCATACGGTTCAAAAAAATTTGCAAAAAATCAATGTGTATATTCCAATCCCCTTTCGGATTTCAGAGCATGTTCGTTACTGACTCCTACTTTTTCTTGGATTTTTCAATAAAGATGGGTTTTGATTCCTTTCCTTAGAAAAAAGAATTCATTATACGGATCGAATTCACTTTTCATTGATGTATTCTTTCATCGCGATCCAATCCCAATCACGATGTCATTTTCTTGTTCCAAACTGGGACTCTTTTCTCTTACTCTTTTTAGGTTTCTACTCTACTCCGGGTAAAGATCTGTCCGCCTTCGATTTGCACATATAGGACAAATACTCCCCTTACCACTTCTTTTTTCTCAATCCGTACAATCCGGCAAATATTTGAGGTCTTTATACATATTACTCGATTGATTAAGAGAACAGTTTAAAATCACTTCTATTTCCAAAGAAGATTTCTTTCGAAAGAGGGATCCCTTTATAAGGAGTAATGGTAGATATATTACCAATTGGTTTTTTTAAACGAAGTCTGGATATTTCAATTTCTTAGTCCAACCGAGCCAGCCATAAATTATTTAAATTGATAATAGTAATTCGAATCCCCTTACAAAAAGGATCTAATTGCACTTCACGCTCCAAATTTTTGATGATCCAATTCATCTTTTTTGGGCGAAATAGAGGATCTCTTGATCGGGGAGAGAAGGGGGAAAGCCCTATGACCCAATAGATCTGCCAAGTCGCACTATAAGTCAACCCAAGTTGCTTCCTCGTCTTCGTCGTCAGGAATATCATAAGGTATTTTTGGCACACCAACAGGCATTAAATGAAAGAAAAAATAAAAAAATATTAGACTTTAGATGGGAAAACGTAATAAGGGTTTTATTGTTTTTCTAATATTGTTTTTTATCAAAAATACATAAAGAAAGACAGAATGAATAAGATCCATTCTTAGAACTAGGCCCCTGTAATCATGAACAAGGATGGGCACATTCGTTTATAGAAAAGGCATCAAGCGGCCCATTGCGTATTGGTACTTATCGAGTATAGAATAAATCTGCTTCTCTTTTTTCCTACGAACCAAATTGTTCCATTCGTCCTAATAGAATCAAACAAATTATGAACCCTTGCTCTGAAGCAATCGCCCTCTCCTCGGGGGACGTAACATCGGCAGAGTATAGTCGGATCCAATGCAATAAAGTTGCGTAGTGTCTATTTTCTTTGATAAAGGGGTATTTTCATGGGTTTGCCTTGGTATCGTGTTCATACTATCGTATTGAATGATCCCGGCCGGTTGCTTGCTGTTCATATAATGCATACAGCTCTGGTTGCCGGTTGGGCCGGTTCGATGGCTCTGTATGAATTAGCAGTTTTTGATCCTTCTGACCCCGTTCTGGATCCAATGTGGAGACAGGGTATGTTTGTCATACCTTTCATGACGCGTTTAGGAATAATCAATTCATGGGGTGGCTGGGGTATCACAGGAGGGACTATAACATCTCCGGGTATTTGGAGTTACGAAGGTGTCGCTGGAGCGCATATTGTGTTTTCGGGCTTGTGCTTTTTAGCAGCTATCTGGCATTGGGTGTATTGGGATCTCGAAATATTTACTGATGAACGCACAGGAAAACCTTCGTTGGATTTGCCCAAGATCTTTGGAATTCATTTATTTCTCGCGGGGGTGGCTTGCTTTGGTTTTGGTGCATTTCATGTAACAGGCTTGTATGGTCCGGGAATATGGGTGTCCGATCCTTATGGACTAACTGGAAAAGTACAACCGGTAAATCCAGCGTGGGGCGTGGAAGGTTTTGATCCTTTTGTTCCGGGAGGAATAGCCTCTCATCATATTGCGGCTGGGACATTGGGCATATTAGCAGGCCTATTCCATCTTAGCGTCCGACCACCCCAACGGCTATACAAGGGATTGCGCATGGGTAATATCGAAACGGTCCTTTCCAGTAGTATCGCTGCTGTCTTTTTTGCAGCTTTTGTTGTTTCCGGAACTATGTGGTATGGTTCAGCAACTACCCCGATCGAATTGTTTGGACCGACTCGTTATCAATGGGATCAGGGGTACTTCCAACAAGAGATATATCGACGAATTAGTGCGGGGTTAGCCGAAAATCAAAGTTTATCAGAAGCTTGGTCTAAAATTCCTGAAAAATTAGCCTTTTATGATTACATCGGCAATAATCCGGCAAAAGGGGGATTATTCAGGGCGGGTTCAATGGATAACGGGGATGGAATAGCGGTTGGCTGGTTAGGACATCCTATCTTTAGAGATAAAGAAGGTCGTGAACTTTTTGTACGTCGTATGCCCACTTTTTTTGAAACATTTCCGGTCGTTTTGGTAGATGGAGCCGGGATTGTTCGAGCGGATGTTCCTTTTCGAAGAGCCGAATCGAAGTATAGTGTTGAACAAGTCGGTGTAACTGTTGAGTTCTACGGTGGCGAACTCAATGGAGTCAGTTATAATGACCCTGCGACTGTGAAAAAATATGCTAGACGCGCTCAATTGGGTGAAATTTTTGAATTAGATCGGGCTACTTTGAAATCCGACGGTGTTTTTCGTAGCAGTCCAAGGGGTTGGTTTACTTTTGGACATGCTTCGTTTGCTTTGCTCTTCTTCTTCGGACACATTTGGCATGGTGCTAGAACCCTGTTCAGAGATGTTTTTGCTGGGATTGACCCAGATTTGGATGCTCAGGTAGAATTTGGAGCCTTCCAAAAACTTGGAGATCCAACTACAAGAAGACAAGTAATCTGATCCAACCTTCTTTTAATGACTTTCGAATCTATTTTCTTTTTATGATTTGTTACTGATTTTGATAGTGATAGAGGGAAGCAGAGAAATCTTGCTTTGACTCCCCGTTTTTTGTCTCTTGCTCTTTCGGTAGCCGGGAGATGGTCCCAATAAAAGAAAGAAAAAACAAATAGGTATGGAAGCTATAATTGTAAATCACGATCGAATCTATGGAAGCATTGGTTTATACATTCCTCTTAGTCTCAACGCTAGGGATCATTTTTTTCGCTATCTTTTTTAGAGAACCGCCTAAAGTTCCAACTAAAAAATGAAAGTCTTTTCATTATCTCGATTTCAATTGAAGTAATGAGCCTCCCAATATTGAGAGGCTCATTACTTCAACTAGTCCCCATGTTCCTCGAACGGATCTCTTAGTTGTTGAGAAGGTTGCCCAAAAGCGGTATATAAGGCGTACCCAGTAAAACTTACAAGTAAACCAGATAGAAAGACGGCGACTAGGGTTGCTGTTTCCATTAGTAGAAAATTTCAAGAACATAACGGATCTATGATAAGATCGTTTATTTACAACGGAAGAGTATACAAAGTCAACAGATCTCAATGACTACAATAGGATTTATGGTTACACAAACTGTTGAGAACGATTCGCGATCCGGTCCAAAACGAACGAATGTGGGCAGTTTATTAAAACCATTGAATTCGGAATATGGTAAAGTCGCTCCGGGGTGGGGAACGACCCCTTTGATGGGTGTCGCAATGGCCTTATTTGCGGTATTTCTATCTATTATTTTGGAGATTTATAATTCTTCCGTTTTATTGGATGGAATTTCAATGAATTAGTTCGATAAGAATTCCAACCGAGCTTTTCAATACCAAATGAATCCTTTAGAGCTCGGATTTTTAACCTGTTCTCTTTTGGTAGTTCGATCGTGGAATGTTGTTCTGTCTTTCTGGAATATGAGTGTGTGACTTGTTATAATTGATCCTATTGATCGGACAGAGAAGGGGTCTGTCATCTTCAGAGAGACGGTTCTACTTCGTCGGATATTTATTCGAGTATCTGAAACACGGAATATAGGAAATAGATTCCGAACTATTTTAACTATGATTCATACTTAATATTCAGACCTCGTGGCCGGACCAAAAAAAGTTTTTTCAAAGAATTCCAATTGAGAAATCGAAATTTCTTCTTTTAAACACCCATTTATGCTTATTTTAACTCAAAGCCAAAGGTTTCTTTGGATTTTCTTCATTTTATCTATTCGTGAAATAAGTGATGATCCAATGATTCTTACTCAGGGAATCTTTAGGCTTAGCTTCGTCTTTTTATTGAATCATCGTGGTTCTAGTATGCATCTGAGGTTATAATCGATTCATAGGGTCTTAACAAGAGAATTCCTATTAATAATAAATAAGAAAGAAAACAAATCAGAAAAAAAGCCCACATTCTAACAAAAAATAGGGAAGAGAGAATTCAAGAGGCCCGTAAAGATGACGATAAAGACAACGGAGCCGACTTGAGAATTTGGTATTATCACCCCAAAGACAAACTTTTGCATTTTTCTTCCTTCGGATCTTCAGAGAAGATTGAATCGTAAATGCAAAAGTTTCAAACTTTCTACCATTTCCCCTCCAACCGGTTTTGGGTGTTTTTGCTTGAGCTGTACGAGATAAAAGTCTCCTATACGGTTCTTTGAGGGGGAATCGCACCTATCTCAATAAAGTCTATGATTGGTTTGAAGAACGTCTCGAGATTCAGGCGATTGCGGATGATATAACTAGTAAATATGTTCCTCCTCATGTCAACATATTTTATTGTCTAGGAGGAATTACACTGACTTGTTTTTTAGTACAAGTGGCGACAGGATTTGCTATGACTTTTTACTATCGTCCGACCGTTACGGACGCTTTTGCTTCGGTTCAATACATAATGACGGAAGTTAATTTTGGTTGGTTAATCCGATCCGTTCATCGATGGTCGGCAAGTATGATGGTCCTAATGATGATTCTGCATGTATTTCGTGTGTATCTCACCGGTGGATTTAAAAAACCCCGCGAATTGACTTGGGTTACCGGTGTGGTTTTGGCTGTATTGACCGCATCTTTTGGTGTAACTGGTTATTCCTTACCTCGGGACCAAATTGGTTATTGGGCGGTGAAAATTGTAACAGGTGTACCTGAAGCTATTCCTGTAATAGGATCACCTTTGGTAGAATTATTGCGCGGAAGTGCGAGTGTGGGACAATCCACTTTGACTCGTTTTTATAGTTTACACACTTTTGTATTGCCGCTTCTTACTGCTGTATTTATGTTAATGCACTTCCCAATGATACGTAAACAAGGTATTTCTGGTCCTTTATAGAGAAGCTCTAGCATATAGATAGTTGTAATCCATCATGTCTCGAGTAGGGAAGGAACGATAGTCATTCATTGCTAGAATACAAGTATGGATTATTGAAAATAATAAGACATGTATTTGGATATGTCCCTTGAACTCCACTGTTGACAGGAATAGTTGAAGGGAATTTTCCGAAGAGATAATGGATTATGGGAGTGTGTGACTTGAGCTATTGATTGGTCTGTGTAGATATGTGCCTTTATCTATCTGCCG